TTATTTTCTAGTATTTTAGAAGACTCGTAAGAACTTAGAAGAGAAAAAAATAAATGATAAAGAAAAAGTCTAAAAAGTTATGTAATTTAGACTATAGTATAGGGCGGATGTAGCCAAGTGGATCAAGGCAGTGGATTGTGAATCCACCATGCGCGGGTTCAATTCCCGTCATTCGCCCATGAATCTATTAAATCTAGATAAAAAAAGACAAAATAATTTCGAATAGAATCTTTTAAAACAAAAAGGAAAAAGAGAAAAGAATTTATAATATACTCCTGTTGCAGCTGATACTGCTGTTTTCTTGATCTACCCGAAGCTTGAATTCTTAGCGGATAATCCCAATTTAGGTTGAATAGTAGTACATTATTATCTAATTTTATTTTATTATATAAATATATAATAACAAATTACTAAAAAGATGAATACAAAAAAGAAAATATACGAAGAAATTCGTCCCCCCCCCACATATTTGATAGCCTCTCCTATAAAAAAACTGGAAATCCCAATTCCATTTGGAATTCCATCAATTACTTGTCTATCAAAAAAATAATTGAATTTAGCTACCTTTCTTACACTCGCAATTAAAGATACTTCAAAAAAAGCATCTATATAACCACGATTATATGACCAATCATATATAACATTGATTATTTTATCAGCAATAATTTTTTGAGGAACACTTTTTTGAAATAAATTCAATAAGTTCAAATTTTGTAAAGATGAAAAAACTGGTTTATAGAAAAAAGACGCTATAAATATTCCGAAAAAAGCTATACTCACCGAAAAAGTTGCATTTGTAAAAAATTCATACCAATCCACAGAATTCTTTGAATTTTGATGTAAAAGGTCTATAGACGGAATTAACAATTTAGATAAAATATCCAAATCTATTGGTTCTTGGCTGAAAGAAATTCCTATGGACCCGACGAAGAAAGTAAATAGTACTAATACAAGCATAGAAAATAGCATAGTATTGTCTGATTCATGAGGATAAAAAAACGGAATGTTTTTAGTACCAAAATAGGTACTATCAAGAAAAAGACGTCTTATGCTTTTGACATTTCGATTAATTCGATGTGAATATGTCCTCTTCCGAAAAAAAGAAGTCCTTTCATTATTATTAGTTGTTAATAAAGATAATAAATGAATTTTGTTTTTTAATTTTTTTTTTTCTTCTTTGCCCCATAAAGATATTGAATAGAAAGAACTATTTTTCTTTCCATTGAAATTTTGAAAATGAACGTTTAAATATCCTTCAAAAACAAGTAAATAGATTCGAAACATATAAAATGCAGTTAATCCTGCTGTGGAACAAGCTATTATTGCGAAAATTGGTGAATACAACCAACTATCATTTAGAATCTCATCCTTGGACCAAAAACAAGCAAAAGGTGGAATACCACAAAGAGAAAGTGTACCTATTAAAAAAGCGGTTTTTGTAATTGGGGCATGTTTTGTTAAACCGCCCATAAGAACCATATTTTGACTTTTATCTGGAGAATATCCAACAATAGCTTCCATGGAATGAATAATGGATCCAGATCCTAAAAATAACAATGCTTTTGAATAAGCATGAGTAATCAAATGAAATAAAGCGGCTCGATAAGAGCCCATACCTAAAGCTAACATCATATAACCCAATTGAGACATTGTAGAATAGGCCAAATTTTTCTTAATATCTTTTTGAGCAATCGCTAAAGTAGCTCCTAATACTACTGTTATTATACCTATCAAAGCTATTACACTCATTATGGGGGGTATAACTATGAAAAGAGGAAGAAGTCGAGCTACAAGAAAAATTCCTGCTGCTACCATAGTAGCAGCATGGATAAGAGCGGAAATAGGAGTAGGACCTTCCATAGCATCTGGTAACCATACATGAAGAGGGAATTGGGCAGATTTCGCAATTGATCCGCAAAATAACAAGAGGGCGCACAAAGTAACAAAAAAAAGATTCACCTCATTCTTATAAATTAAGTTGTTGAATATTTGAAATAAATCCCGAAATTCCAAACTACCCGTTATCCAATAAAAACCTAAAATTCCTAATAATAAACCAAAATCCCCCACACGATTAGTTACAAACGCTTTTTGACAAGCATTTGCCGCAATAGGACGTGTGAACCAAAAACCTATTAATAGATAAGAACACATTCCAACCAATTCCCAAAAAATATAAACTTGTATCAAATTTGAACTAGTAACTAACCCTAACATTGAAGTATTAAAAAAACTCAGATAAGTAAAAAATCTCAAATAGCCTTGATCATGAGACATGTAACTATCACTATAAATTAGAACCAGAATCCCAACAGTAGTGATTAATATTGACATTATAGAAGTAAGTGAATCAATCAAGTAGCCAAACTCTAAAGAAAGATCATTATTTATAGTCCAAGACCATACATATTGATAGATAGAACTATTCTGGATTTGATGAATCGATAGATCGATCGAAAAAATCATAACTATCGTTAACAATAAAATACTAGGAAAAGCCCACATACGGCGAATATTTTTTGTTGCCGTAGGAAAAAGTAGAAGTCCTACCCCTATAAAAATAGGAACTGGAAGTGGGATGAAAGGTATGATCCATGAATATTGATGTATATATTCCATACAAAAAAAATAAAGAATAAAAAAATATTTTGATTCTTGATGAATTTTGTTTCTTATTCATTTGTTTTATCTCTTTTGTAAAGGGGTTCGGTTAATAAAAAGTGAATAAATAAATCGAATTTTATATTCTTAATTCTTCTGAATCTTTGCACAATCGTTCCAATATTGGAAAGTACAAAGTCAAAATCGGCCAATAACCAAATTCCTAGTGAAAAGAAAAAAAATCTTATTATTTTAAGTAATATTAATTATAAGTAATATAAATAACTATGTTAGTCATTTATATATATATTAAGAAAAATCACTATTAATAAATAATAATGAAATTAAATAATAATAAAGAAAATCAAAATTTTGATATATAGAGTGAGAGTGGGGATAAATCATTACACCAAAACGAAGAACATTTGTTTATTTTGATATAACTTATAAAAACAATATAAATTAGTTTCTTTTTGAACTAATTGATTCTTTTACATTACAATAAAAAGAAAAAAGAGATCCATAGATATAGATCTATTATCTATGAAATATTTGGAAAAGGTTTATAATATTCAATGGTTTTACTTTAGATAGAAAAAAAGAAAGAGGGAATTAAGATAAATAAGACATACGGCTAATTACAGAATAATTCGTTTTCATTTACAGAACAAATGTCTTTCACATCGAACTATAGTAATAAAAAAACTATCCTAATTGTATGGCAGTTCCAAAAAAGCGCACTTCTATATCAAAAAAAAATATTCGTAAAAATTTTTGGAAAAAAAAGGGATATTGGACAGCATTGAAAGCCTTTTCATTAGCTCAATCCATTTTTACAGGTAAATCAAAAAGTTTTTTTTGTAACAAATAAAAATGTTGGATTGGAATAATATAAATTAGCTCGATTCAAAGAGTATTCTTTAATACTCATTTTATACTAATACTAGTATAGAATATGGAACATATATTTAGAATATATTATATATATATAATATATTCTAAATATATAGAATCTAATTTTTTCATATTTTTGATATTCGAATAAATACAAATTTTAAATTTACTTCTTATTCTCAATTTATACTAAATGTTTAGGAAAGAAATGTACTAAATAAATAGTGCACTTTAAGTGATTCTTTCAATCTCGACGATTGACTAAAGAGTTGGTTATTATGATTTCGAGTAAGCCGCTATGGTGAAATTGGTAGACACGCTGCTCTTAGGAAGCAGTGCTAGAGCATCTCGGTTCGAGTCCGAGTAGCGGCATGGCATCCTATGCTATATTTTTAAAATTTGAAAAGAAGAAGTCCTATAATGAATTCAATTCCCTATTTCTATTCCTAGTATTCATACCTTTTTTATTTTCATTATAGATATTTATTTTCATTATAGATATGATATTTTCAACTTTAGAGCATATATTAACTCATATATCGTTTTCCGTCATATCAATTGTTATTTCAATTCATTTGATAACCTTATTAGTCAATGAAATCGTAGGATTATATGATTTGTCCAAAAAAGCCATGATAATAACTTTTTTCTGTGTAACGGGATTGTTAATTACTCGTTGGTTTTTTTCGGGCCATTTACCATTTAGTGATTTATATGAATCACTAATCTTTCTTTCATGGGGTTTTTCCATTTTTCATATGGTTCCGTGTTTTAAAAAGGAAAAAAACCTTTTAAGTACAATAATCGCACCAAGTGTTATTTTTACCCAAGGCTTTGCGACTTCGGGTCTTTTAACCAAAATGCATCAATCTGTAATATTAGTACCCGCTCTACAATCCCATTGGCTAATGATGCACGTAAGTATGATGATATTGGGCTATGCAGCTCTTTTATGTGGATCATTATTATCAGTAGCTATTTTAGTCATTACGTTTCAAGAAGCCATCCAAATTCTTGCTTTTACCAAGAATTTGGATTTTTTAAATAAATCCGTTGATTTTGTCGAAATAAAATACATGAATATGAATGAAAGAAACAATGTTTTACGAAAAACATCTTTTTATTCTTCTCGAAATTATTATAGGTCTCAATTTATTCAACAATTGGATCGTTGGGGTTATCGTATTATTAGTCTGGGTTTTCTGTTTTTAACGATAGGTATTCTTTCAGGGGCAGTATGGGCTAACGAGGCATGGGGGTCCTATTGGAATTGGGATCCAAAGGAAACTTGGGCCTTTATTACTTGGACCATATTCGCGATTTATTTACATACTAGAAAAAATAAAAAATTTGAAGGTGTAAATTCTTCAATAGTGGCCTCTATCGGATTTCTTATAATTTGGATATGTTATTTGGGGATCAATCTATTAGGAATAGGACTACATAGTTATGGTTCATTTACATCTAATTAAATTTCAATGAGTAAAGAACCTGAGAAATAAAAATATGGAAAGCATATAAATATATACTTTCCATAAATCGTGGAGAACCCTTTCAATCAAGTAATGTAATGATTCGAGGGGTTCTCACAAACAACAAACATATTGGATTATAATTTCAATTTTTTTAAGTGAATCTAACAGAAAAATATTCTTTTTCATAAGGTTTTTTTCTCTTTTTGATTCATTTATTCATGAAAATGCTCTATCAAAAATTAGCTAGAATAGCTTCAACCTTGTCAACCGAGAATGAAAAAATGAAATCCGGATAAATACCAATACCTATTACGGGTATAAGGATAGAAATCGAAATAAATAATTCTCTCGGCCCAGAATCAAAAAAATAAGAGTTTGGTGTATTAAAAAACTTGTATCCATAGAACATCTGCCGTAAGATAGATAATAAATAAATAGGAGTTAATATCATTCCAATTGCGGTTACAAAAGTAATTAGTATTTTCATCATGAAAAGATATTTTTGACTGGTAATTATTCCAAAAAAAACTATCAATTCGGCAACAAAACCGCTCATGCCCGGCAATGCAAGAGAAGCCATCGATAAGATAGTGAAAATCGTGAATATTTTTGGCATTGGGATAGCCATTCCGCCCATTTCGTCAAGATAAAGAAGACGTAGTCTATCATAACTAGTTCCTGCCAAGAAAAAAAGGGCAGCGCCAATAAATCCATGAGATATTATTTGTAAAATGGCCCCGTTGAGCCCAGTATCACTTATAGAACCAATTCCTAGAATTATGAAACCCATATGAGATACCGAAGAATAAGCTATTCTTTTTTTTAAATTACGTTGACCAAAAGATGTTGAAGCGGCATAGATTATTTGAATAGAACCTAATATCATTAACCAGGGGCAAAATATTGAATGAGCGTGGGAAAATAATTCCATATTAATTCGCACCAACCCATATGCTCCCATTTTTAATAAGATTCCGGCTAAAAGCATACAAGTGCTGTAATGTGCCTCTCCGTGGGTATCTGGTAACCATGTATGTAAGGGTATAATCGGCGATTTGACAGCAAAAGCAATAAGAAATGCCGTATATAATATTATTTATAGCGCCACAGGATACGATTGATTAGTTAATGTTTCAAAATTTAATGTTGGTTCATTAGAACCATATAAACCGATACCCAGAATTCCCATTAATAAAAAAACAGAACCTCCTGCAGTGTACAAAATAAACTTTGTAGCTGAATACAAACGTTTCTTTCCCCCCCACATGGCTAAAAGTAGATAAACGGGAATTAATTCCAATTCCCACATGATGAAAAAAAGTAAAATGTCTCGAGAAGAAAATGGTCCGATTTGACCGCTATACATTGCTAACATCAGGAAATAGAATAATTGGTATTCTCGAGTAACCGGCTGAGCCGCTAAAGTGGCTAAAGTAGTTATAAATCCCGTCAGTAAAATAGGTCCTATAGAGAGTCCATCTATTCCCAATCTCCAGTAAAAATCAAAAAAATTGATCCATTTATAATTCTCCGTCAGTTGAATTAGTGGATCATCCAATTGGAAATGATAACAAAATGCATAGGTTGTTAGAAGGAGATCGATTAAGCATATACAAATGCTATACCACCTAATTACCTTATTTCCCCTATGAGGGAATAAGAAAATTAAGGAACCTGCGGCTATTGGGAAAACTACAACTATTGTTAACCAAGGAAAATAATTCGTCATAAAAATAAGATACACTTGGGCCAGAAAAGCCCGTGCTCAAAAAAATATTTTGTATTTTTTTGAGCACGGGTTTTTGCCAGTAAAAAAACGTATTCGTGTGGTGTTTTTTGAAACGTATCAATAAGCTAGACCCATACTTCGAGTTGTTTCAGGCCCTAAATAAACCCGAACACTTAAGAAATCCGTCGGACAAGCGGACTCACACCTCTTACAACCAACACAGTCCTCTGTTCTTGGGGCAGAAGCTATTTGCTTAGCTTTACATCCATCCCAAGGTATCATTTCTAATACATCTGTGGGACAAGCTCGGACACATTGAGTACATCCTATACATGTATCATAAATCTTTACTGAATGTGACATTGTATCTATAGTAATTTTTGAACATAAAAAATGAAAATTATCGATCTAGTAAACTCGTAAATGAATCATATATTTATATACCAGATGAATCAATGATTTGTTAGAATATTGTTAATTGTTAATCAAAAAAGATGTCTAGATAAATTTAGAAGAAGGAATAGAAGAGGACCAGGATACTTTGATTTCTTATGATTTAGGCAATGCAAACATGATCATAAGTTGTGTAGAATACATATTAATTTGAATTGATAAATATTACACTCACTATTTGAATTGAATTTTTTTTATTAATTATGATTAATTAATGCTATTTATTCAACAAATTCGATTGATTGATACGGGTTGATTTTCTGTTACGAGCAATTGCGGAAACAATAGCCAGTCCGATAGCTGCTTCAGCGGCTGCAATAGCTATAACAAAAATTGAAAAAATATTTCCTTTTAATTGGCGATTATCAAAAAAATCAGAAAAAGTTACGAGATTTATATTAACTGCATTCAGTATAAGTTCAAGACACATAAGGGCTCTAACCATATTTCGGCTCGTGATCAATCCATAGATACCAATAGAAAATAAATAGGCACTCAAAACAAGTACATGTTCGAGCATCATTGACCAACTCCTTATTAATTTTGATTCATTTCAATATGAACAACAATTCAACAGATTCAATTGACTAAAGAATATACCAAGTCTGGAACAAAAGAATATATTGGCAATAAAAAAAAAAAAAGAGTTTATACATAACATAGAATTGAAAAAAAAAAAATCTTGATTTATATTACTAATTCTATAAAGATTTCTTACTGGCGAGCTACGACAATTGCACCTATCAAAGCAACTAAAAGAATTATTGAAATTAGTTCAAATGGAAGAAAAAAATCGGTTGATAAATGAATTCCAATTTGTTGACTAGTACTTATCAAATCTTGCTCAATAATCTGATTTGGTCTTGTAGTCCAAATAATTCCGTACCATGAAGTATCTGGAATAATAGTTATTAGTGAAACAAAAATACTTGTACAAACTATCAAAGTAATTCCATCCCCAACAGTCCAAAGATTAAAATCTTGGTAATATTCGGAACTATTCATGAACATCACAGCAAATATGATTAAAATGTTAATAGCTCCCACGTAAATAAGTAGCTGTGATGCAGCTACAAAATGGGAGTTTGATAAAATATATAATAAGGATATACAAACAAGAACCAGTCCCAACGAAAAAGCAGAAAAAATAGGGTTGGTAAGTAATACTACTCCTAGACTTCCTAATATAATACCCGATCCCAGAAAGACTAAAAGAAAATCGTGTAGCGTTTCAGGCAAATCCATTATATGTAAAAAAAAAGACAAAGAAATCGAAATTTCATGACCGTATTGATATGACCAGGAAAAAAATTTTTATATACTTAATTTTTTTTTTGCATTGAAAAAAAATCCTAAGGAGTTTGAATTGATTGATATATAGTTACAGTTAGATAATCAATGTCATTCCAGTCTTTATACTAAAGATTAGTTTGAAACTATATTAAAACAAAAATATAAAATCTGATTTTCTTTTTTATTTTATAAGAATATAAATAATTTTTAATTATAAAAAATTCTCTTTTTTTATTTTATTTGAATTGTTCGAATTGTATAATCATCAATTACTGACATTGGTAAACGGCCCAAAGCAATTTGATTATAGTTCAATTCGTGACGATCATAAGTTGAAAGTTCATATTCTTCAGTCATTGATAAACAATTTGTTGGGCAATACTCAATACAGTTACCACAAAAAATACAGATTCCGAAATCAATACTGTAATTTAGCAATCGTTTCTTTCGAATATCAGTTTCCAGTTTCCAATCAACAACGGGTAAATCTATAGGACATACACGAACACATACTTCACAAGCAATGCATTTATCAAATTCAAAATGGATTCGACCGCGGAAACGTTCCGATGTGATTAATTTTTCATAAGGATATTGAATAGTTACAGGTAAACGATTTGCGTGAGATAAGATAATCATGAAACTTTGACCAATGTACCTTGCAGCTCGGACTGTTTGTTGACCATAATTCATGAACCCAGTTACCATAAGGAACATATCGTAAATATCTATGAATATTTTTGTTTTATTTCTTTCTCTTATTTGAGACAAGTTATGAATATAGAAAATAAATCTTTTACAGTGAAAACAATTGAGACGAAGTTGTTAATAATAGATTACCGAGAGAAATAGGTAAAAGAAATTTCCATCCAAGATTTAATAATTGATCCATTCTTAGCCTAGGCAAAGACCATCTTGTTATGATAGAAACGAATAAGAAAAAATAAGTTTTAGCTAATGTAATAAAGAGATCAATTGTAGTTCCAAAAACTCCATATGTTTTATTGATTTCAAAAAACTCAGAAACGAATATGTACGGAATAGAGATATTTGAACCGCCCAAGTAAAGAACTGTTACAAATAATGAAGAAATTAAAAGGTTTAAATAGGAAGCAACGTAAAATAAACCAAATCGAATACCCGAATATTCTGTTTGATAACCCGCTACTAATTCTTCTTCTGCTTCTGGTAAATCAAAAGGTAATCTTTCACATTCTGCTAGTGAAGAAATTAGAAAAACAATGAAACCGATAGGTTGACGCCACAAATTCCATCCCCAAAAACCATATTTTGATTGCGCATCAACTATATCAACTGTACTTAAACTGTTAGATAATCCTAGTCGGTGATAACATTACTGTTCCCATCTCTATTACAGAACCGTACATGAGATTTTCATCTCATACGGCTCCTGGAAAGCCTTAAGTAAATCTAAGGACCGGGACGATTATTTATCTCGTGATATATCCATAAGATATAGAAGATTTAAATCTATCAAACGGTTCTGAATTAGACCAATTCAATTCTGTCTGTTCTAGAAATAACTAAATAAGAAAGATAAATCCATTTTAATAAAAGATACAATACAATAAGGCACTTCTGAATTGATCTCATCCCTTAAAAATCGAAATTTGAATTTGTTGAATAATAACTGAATTCTTCAATAAAATACTCTTTTAGAATTCTCCATAACCCTCCGCATTTTGAATTACGAAAAAGAATTACACATTCGTTTCTTAATTATCATGTGAATTTGATCTCCATGAATATGGATATAAGAAATCATAAACAAAAAAGAGATCTGCTTTTCGTTTATGATTTCTTCTTCTTTTTTCGTTCCTATTCTTCTTTTTTGTGCTATGAAAAAGGGACTTAACAAATTTTAAAGGATTTTTTCGTTCCTGATAGTAATTTATTTAATCAGTGGATGGAAGCATACTCTGGATCGGAGTTATGGGGAGTACTGCTTGATTTTTTCTACCAACTTAAAGCCCCAATTAGTATTCTTTTTCTATTATGCGTAAATTGTCTTTTGGATAATTTACAAAATCTGTGTTACTAATCCTTTGTGTATCTTGGTGTTTCTAACCATCCACTCCTTTTTTTTTATTAACCCCTTATTAATTTTAATTTTAATTTAATACATCTATGATCATACAAATGATAACTAAAACTCAATAAGGTTGGTCGTTTGAGCCCGCTTCAAAACAGGATGAAAAATATTATCCAATCTTGGGTTAAATGTCCTCTTCTCTTTATAATTTATTTTATTTGACTTCATTCTTATACATAGAAAATGAGACTCAATATTTTTACTGCCATTTAAAATCATCATACTATCTGTTAACTATAAGTAATAGAGTATTCTGAAATTTTATTCAATATAAGCTGTTTTATTTCACTCATATAACTATCTAATTTAGTTCTTCAATCCGAATTGTGAAAAATCAAATTAAGATAATGAAGGTTTCTATTTAATTTATTCGACTCCTTTCCTATAGAGTACTCTAAAGAGAGGAGCATAGCAATAGCATAGAATAGCTTTTTGGGTTTCAACGAATCGCACGTAGAGATATTGATAAGACACATAGAGTTAATGGTATTTCATAACTAATCGATTGAGCAGCAGCTCGTAGACCACCCAAAAAGGAATATTTATTATTTGACCCATATCCTGACATAAGAAGTCCAATGGGAGCAATACTCGAAATAGCAATCCATAAAAAAACACCGATATTGAAATCAGATAAAACAAAGTTATAGCCAAAAGGAATTACTGAATAACTTATTAGAATTGATATTACTGATATGGATGGTCCGATACTGAATAAACGAATATCTCCCCTAGATGGAATAAGATTCTCTTTGAATAGTAGTTTTGTTCCGTCTGCTAGAGCTTGAAGAATTCCAAAAGGACCAGCGTATTCGGGTCCAATACGCTGTTGTATCCCTGCAGATATTTCTCTTTCTAACCATACAATTGCTAGTACACTTATTGTGATTCCCAATACAAGAATCAAAATAGGTACAAGTATCCATAGAATTCCATAGACCTCTTTGAAAGATTCCAATCCGGAAAAAGAATTTATATCTTGGACTTCCGTTGTATCAATTATCATTTCAACGATCAACTTCTCCCATAATGATATCTATGCTACCTAGTATTGTCATAATATCAGCCAATTTCATTCTTTTAACTAATTGAGGAAGAATTTGCAAATTGATAAAACCAGGTGGACGAATTTTCCATCTCCAAGGAAAACCATTCTGATCTCCTATTAGAAAAATTCCTAATTCCCCCTTGGGGGCCTCAACTCTCACATAAAGTTCTTGTTTGGGCAATTCAAAAGTCGGAGACGATTTTTTACCAATGAATCGATATTCAAAATCATTCCATTCTGGCTCCTTTTCTCTATCAAAGGAGCGAATTTCTAAATTTTCATATGGCCCACCTGGAATTCCTTCCAAAGCCTGTTGAATAATTTTAATGGATTCCATCATTTCACCAATTCGAACTAAATAACGAGCTAATGAATCTCCTTCTTTTTGCCATTGAACTTCCCAATCAAATTCCTCGTAACACTCATAATTATCGACTTTACGTAGATCCCATTGTATTCCGGAAGCCCGAAGCATCGGTCCTGATAACCCCCAATTTATAACTTCTTCTCTCCCAACAACACCTACGCCTTCAACTCGTTCTAAAAAAATTGGATTTCGCGTAATCAGTTTTTGATATTCAATAACCCTTGTTAAAAAATAATTGCAAAAATCAAAACATTTATCTATCCAACCATAAGGTAGATCAGCCGCTACTCCTCCAATACGAAAATAATTATGCATCATTCTCATACCTGTCGCAGCTTCAAATAGATCATATATTAATTCTCTTTCTCTAAAAATATAGAAAAAGGGGGTTTGTGCACCAATATCTGCCATAAAAGGTCCCAGCCATAGTAGATGAGAAGCTATGCGACTTAATTCCAACATAATTACTCGTATATAGCTGGCTCTTTTAGGTACTTGAATATTTCCCAATTGTTCCGGTCCATTTACGGTTATTGCTTCTGTGAACATAGTAGCTAAATAATCCCAACGTGTTACATAAGGCAGATATTGTATAATTGTTCGATTTTCCGCAATTTTTTCCATACCTCTGTGTAAATAACCCAATATTGGTTCACAATCAATAACATCTTCACCATCCAGAGTAACAATAAGTCGAAGAACACCATGCATTGATGGGTGTTGAGGCCCCATATTGACTATCATGAGGTCTTTTCTTGTAGCTGGCACATTCATAGGTTTTTCCTCGATTCATTCTTCCATGAATCGTTAAAAAAAAGTTCATCAAAATTCAGGATCTAATAAATCGAATAATTGAAAATGATTTTTGAAATTAACGAATTTGTGAATCCCGAATACCCAACTGATTTATTAATTTTTTATAACGTATTTTATTTTTCTTTGACAAATAAGACAGTAGTCGTTGCCGTTTTCCTAGAATTATATGTAAACCCCTTTGAGATAAATAGTCTTTTGGGTGTAATTCCAAATGTGAAGTAAGTCTTAGTACCTTATTATGGAAATTGAATACTTGAAATTCAACTGATCCGGGGTTTTCTTCTTCTTTTTTTTTTTGTGAAATAACAGGTATAAATGAATTTTTTATCATAAAATGAAAGCTTTTCTCTCCCCCTCGTTTTTGGTAGATATTTTTATTGATCAGTAATAGTAATGACACTAATTTTTAATTTTGTATATAAAATTATCTTAATTTTTTTTTTTTTTTCAAATCAATTATATTATTATATTATTAAGGAATGTAATTCAAATAGATAAAAAAAAAAATACTATATTTATTAATTGAATAGATAAAAAATTCTATTGTCTTGTCTATTTCAAATAAAAATAAGACCATCGCATTTCTTTTTTTTTTTTTTTAATTTATATTTTTATTATTTAAATTTATATTTTTATTTATTTATATAAAAATATAAATAAATATATATATAAATAAATAAAAATTTTTATTTATTTATATATATATTCACATATCAGATCTGTTACAAAAAATATTATGATAATGATAAATAGAAGATAAATGTAGAGTCTAAATTAATCTTTCAATCGAGGATACATATGTATCCTTAATATACTGAAATGGCTTCCATTATGGGTATTAAACCAATAGCGGTTTATACAAGCTAAATCTTCTAATCGATAATTTGGCCAAAGAAATAATTTAAAATTCATTAGTTTTTTTGTTTCGCTATCAAGATCTTTATTTTTAGCCAAAACTTGAGAAACATTTTTTATTTGATTCTCATTGTCATTTATTGTTTTTCTATGCACAGTATTTCTATTCTTAGGATTGAAACAAGTTAGAATTCTCAATTCTCTACGGCGTCTAGGGGACAAAAGATTTTCAGGAACAAACAAATCATAAAGATTTTTATCTTTATTTTCTGTTATCTTTTGATCAACACGACTTTTTTTCCAACTCCAACTTTTTCGCCTCTTACTCTTATGAATCAACGGTACTCTTATGGTTTGATATATAAGAGAGTGTTCATGGTTTTTTGTAGACAGGCGAATAGGTTCAATAAAAAAGATTAGCCTGTCCTTCAAGTCCTCAGTGTCCCTACATTCTGTATAACAAAAATCCTTCGTAATTGAATCAACCAGCATTTCTAAATCTAGCTCTAGCTTTTTAATCGACATTATTACAATTTTTTTTAAATTTTTCATTCTAAGCAGGAGAATGAATAAGTTGATATTATCCATTCCTATTTCTTGGTCGGAACTATCACAGTGCAAATAAAAACCCAAATATTTTGATAGTAAGAAATCCCGTTCTCCCCTTAGATCGGTCCTGTATTTAGAATCTGATCCGTTATAATAGTATGAGCGAGATTTAAGATCTACATCTACTGGACTCACGTATTCTTCCGTTGTTAACTCTAAATTATCTTGTCCATAAAGCTGCAAAACAAAGAATTTTATTGGTAAGATCCAAGGATTCATCTTATATGCATAATAAAAGTTGCTTAATTTTGAAAAGAACCAAAATTGGGGAATAAGCAATTTCTTATTCGGTATAGAAGTCTTTTTCCTTTTTACATTCATTCCCATCCAATTGAAATACTTTCTATCCAGATTTTTTTCCATATCCAGATTTTTTTCCATATCTAGAGTATCATATTCTTCTAGATCTAGATAATTTTGGATAGAGATATCGCCTATTATATCCAAAAATTCTTTTCTACATGGGTTGTAATTATAAGAAATCGCTTGGTTTTTGTTTCCTTGCGGTGATCTATATCCATAAATATAGGATTTTTTCTTATCCGCAAAATGAAGATATTGATAGGCGAAAAGATCATATCTATATTGTTTTTTAATTTTTTTTTTAATTTCTATTTCTAATAAGTCTCCTTCTTGTTCTTGTTTTTTGGAAAGAATTAATTGATTTTTTTCATATGAATCATATTCAACTAAATCTTTCTTTTGAGCCACACGATGTTCATTGATTCTATTCCTCCAGTTTTGTGATACTAATCTCGACCATCTGTTCTCAGGTAAATCATATTGATAATGAAGCTTTAACCAATTTGTCCATTGATTCATTAACGAATCGGGACGTTTCGTATGTCTTAATTTGGAATTAGATGTTCCTTGTATTCTAAAAAAATAATCCTTTATTTCATTCTTAAGAAAAAAAGATCTTCCAGGAGATTCAAAAATAGATCTTAACTTAAATTTATATCCATTACTAACTTGGATTTGTGATAATTTATACAATACATATAGTTGTGACAAAGAAGATACATCCCAAGAATTCTGTGAATTCATATTCGTAATATTCACAGATTTGTCTATAATCGACATTGGAATTATACTTTGATTTTCAATTCTTTCTTCCATTTTTTTTTTTTTGTAGTAAATGGATTTTTTTACATTTAGTATTTTGTCTGTTGATTCAAGAAAATCAAGAAAACGTTGTCGATGGATCCTAGCAATACTACTGATACATAAAAGTATATCTATGTATACCCCTTCTATGAAAATTTTGAAAAAAGAATAGGATTTACGTATTAATCGAACAAATCTTCTTTGTAAGATTTGCAAAATATTTTTTTGTAATTCTAATCTTTTAGCATCATAAGTAGTTTTGTTCGAATTCAAATTGATCTCTGAAGTTAGAATCCCCTCTTTTTTTTCTTCTGTCATTGTTTCTATTTGTTTTATGATTGTCTTTGTTTTAACATTAAGATCTTTTATCCTTTTTTCTGTGAATGAAGAATTTGTCCAATTAATAGATTCCATTTTAACGGGTGATTCCTCAATCACCTCAATCTTTGAATTATTCTTACTGATTGTTGAAGTTTTTTTGCTTTCACTCAGTTCATCTACTGTTTCATCTATTGTTTTGAACCTAACTAGAATACTTTTAAGAATCTTCCAGTTTTCTATTTTTTTTAACATAGTTCGAAACCTTTTTTTTCTTTCATTTAAAAATTTTAGAACTAGAAAAAAACGCTTTTTCAAATCTTTTTTCAATTGTTTCCTTATTGTTTTTAAAACGGGACCCAAAAATGAAAGTGGGTCTCTTGGGTAACCCTCATCAAGGTACGATTCTACTAGTGTTCCATAACCTGTTAAAAACCAGAAGTTTTTGTTTTCAGTATATTTTTTTTTCTGTGGATTTTTTTTTTTTTTTTTTTCAGTAGATTGTACCTTAGATTTGTGCCAAGGTTTCAGAACAAAAGGTTGTAAGATCCTTATCTGAATACCCGCGTCGAACCAGTTTTTTGGCAATTCTTTGTGGGATACTGGAATGCCCTGATAGGTGCATTTAATATGAACTTCCCTGCGCCAATCCCTAAAATCTTCTGACCATTCGGGATTTTGAAATAATAGGATACGAATGATATTTTTAGTTATTATCAATGAAGGTAGTATAATATATTTTCTAATAAAAGATTGGATTAGTAATACAAAACTTCTAATTATTAGACCATATAGAATACTTTCCCAGTCTTCTTCTATTTTTCTAAGTCTTATTTCAGCCTCGTCTTTGTCGTCCTCCTCGTATTTGTGTTGCATCCTTTTCTGAAACTCCACAAATTCTGAATTGTCAGTACCAGGTTTCCTGAACATTTCTTTCCAATATTGGGATAGATCATCGAAAAGATCACCAAAAAGAAAAAAGAATAGGTAATTGTCTATTATCTCCAAAAAAGTGGGGGAATGGACAGTTCCATTTGCTTGAAAAAGTTTCGTAATCGCTGTTTTACGCCTTAGAGGGCGCATAGATCCCTTAATTATATCTCGGTCATAATCTAGTTCGCGTAAAAAATTTATTAGAAAAAATTCGTGATTTAGGTCCTGTTCAGGAAGAGACTCATTGTCATTTCTAGGACGAAGATTCAAATTCAGTGAAAGTGAATCTGTATTCCCATCAAAAATGACTATACGTTCGGCTCTTGGGTTCCGAATCTGAGGCTCTTTTATTAGTCTTTCCGTCACTTGCTCCAATTCGTCGATTAAGTTGTATGACCATCGAGGAACTTGTTTACTGATTTCGTTTATTCCACTACATTTCTTTCTATTAAAAATGGTGTGGTTGTTCCGATCAGTTCTAATTGCCTCGAATAAGAATTTTTTTTTTCTTTTTTTTTCTTCGGAATATATTTTTACTTGTTCATGTTCTGGAAATAAATAAAGTCCGTCAAAATTAAAACTTGATACGGATTTTTCCGAAAATTGACTGATTAAGTTAAAAAAAAAACCAATTTCAGTTAATAAAAATTTTCTATCAAATTGATCTATTTTCTGTTCAAATTCTGGATAATTACTATTAATAGAAAGAAGGAGACCATGAATCTTATTTATCAAAATGGAATTTGTTGTGTAAGTTTCATTTTGAATTGATGGTGAAAAGCTTTGTCCACGAAAAGGTCCATTCAAGAAAGGATCATATATTTTAGTTAAATATTTTATTTTCCTCTTATCATTAGACAATCTAATTCGGTTTTCAAATACATCCACAGGAATAAAGTTCTTATATTTCTTATATTTCTTATCTAGAACTTTTGCCCTTTTAAAAAATTCATTGCTTAGTTTCTTTCTTTTTTCTTTATTATTGGAGCTCCAATAATTAGACAATTCATTATCATTATAGGATATTTTATCTCTTGTGAAGAGATCCATTTTTTTTTCCATGATTTTCAGAAAACTAGATAAATCAGGTGG